TTTCAAATTCATTAAAATTGCATGTACTGATTCTTCAATACCGACTATCGTAGAATATTCATGTGGTACCTTTTCAGATTTTGCACGTGTAATACATGTTCCTTCTATTTCTCCAAGTAAAGCCCTTCGCATCGCGATACCTATCGTATCCGCTTGGCCTTTCATAAGCGGGGCCAAAATGAAACGGCCATAATAAAGATGCTTACTGTCTGTTCTTGATTCAACACACTTCCACTGTAGTGTCCGAGTGGATACTGCTACTTCCTCTCGAACCATAATAATATTATTCTTTTTTCAGATCATTGAATCATTTATTTCTCTTGAAATCCGTTCAATTCTTATTTCTACACACGTCTTTTTTTAGGAGGTCTACATCCATTATGTGGCATAGGGGTTACGTCACGTACGAAACTTAATAGTATACCACTTCTACGAATAGCTCGTAATGCTGCATCTCTTCCGAGACCAGGACCCTTTATCATGACTTCTGCTCGTTGCATACCCTGATCCACTACTGTACGAATAGCATTTCCTGCTGCGGTTTGAGCAGCAAATGGTGTCCCTCTTCTTGTGCCTCTGAATCCACAAGTACCAGCGGAGGACCAAGAAACCACCTGACCTAGTACATCTGTAACAGTCACAATGGTATTGTTGAAACTCGCTTGAACATGAATAACTCCTTTTGGTATTCTACGCCCACTCTTACGTGAACCAATACGCCCATTCCTACGTGAACCAATTCTTGGTATAGGTTTTGTCATATTTTATCATCTCATAAATATGAGTCAGAGATATACGGATATATCCATTTCATATCAAAACAGATCCTTTATTTGTCCATCGGGTCCTTTAGAAAATCCCTTTTTCTTTTTAGAAAGATTACCCTTGTCTCTGTTTATGTCTCGGATTGAAACAAATTACTATAATTCGTCCCCGCCTACGGATCAGTCGACATTTTTCACAAATTTTACGAACAGAGGCCCTTATTTTCATATTTGTTATTCCTTACCTTAATTCCGAATCTACTCCTTGGAAGAAAATAAGTCTCTTGAAATTTTGAACCTCGAATTGTATTCCCACGAAAGGAATGTTTAAAAAGCCACCTACACCTAATCGTTTGAATCTTTGTTGCGAAGTCTATAAATTATACGTCCCCTGGTTGAATCATAACGACTTACTTCGATTTTTACTCTATCTCCTGGTAGTATCCGTATAAAACTTCGTCGGATCCTCCCCGAAACATAACCTAGAATCAGATCTTCATTATCTAAACGAACCCGGAACATACCATTGGGAAGTGATTCAGTAATTAAACCTTCATGAATCAATTTTTGTTCTTTCATTCCAGGTAACCCCCTTGAAGTATCAACTAATGGAGGAGGAGTGATATTAAACAACCCGTCTTTCCTCTCCTTTTTCACAAATAGGAAGTTACGGATCAACTTCGGATACCAGAAGGATCACCATATATAACACAAAACTTCTCCTCCAATTCCTTCTAGTCGAGCTTCTCGATCTGTCATTATACCTCTAGAAGTAGAAAGAATTACAATCCCCATTCCACCTAAAATCCTAGGAATTCGTTGATAGTTGGAATAGATTCGTAGACCTGGTCGGCTGATACGCTTTAAAATATTTCTATATGTTCCTTTCCTATTTCTTCTATGTCGCAGGGTTGAAACCAAGAAATATTTGTTGTTTTCCCGATGTTTCCTAACGTTTTCAATAAAACCCTCTCGTAGAAGTAGTTTAACAACGCTTTCGGTCATATTAGTAGATGCTATTCGAACCGTTCCTTTTTTATCCATGTCGGCATTTCTTATAGAAGTTAATATATCGGCAATAGTGTCCCTACCCATGACGAACTATAATTATTGGTGCCTCCTAATTTTGATATAATCAACATGTTCCGTTTTTTTTTTATGTGAATTTTTGATTCTTTATTTATGAATTATTAAAAGTATATGCGTGAAACACAATCTACTAATTGATTCATTTCAGATACCCTACTATATCATGGTCTCATCTACTAGTATTTATAATACCTCAGGAGCTAATGAGACTATTTTAGTGAAATTCAACTGTCTCAATTCTCGAGCGATCGCTCCAAAAACCCGAGTTCCTTTTGGATTTCCTTCTTGATCAATGACAACTGCTGCATTGTCATCATATCGTATTATCATACCGTTGTCACGTCTGAGTTCTTTACATGTACGTACAATTACAGCTCTGATCACTTCTGATCTTTCGAGAGGCATATTGGGCACTGCTTCTTTTATTACAGCAACAATAACGTCACCAATATGAGCATATCGGTGATTACTAGCTCCTATGATTCGAATACACATCAATTCTCGAGCCCCGCTGTTGTCCGCTACATTCAAATGGGTCTGAGGTTGAATCATATCATTTTTTTTTTAATCTGTTCTTTCAATGCAAAGGTCGAAGGAAAAAAGAAAGAAATATTGTCTGTCCAGAAATAAAGAAATCCGCGATTGTTTTTTTCATCATAAATACCCCTTTGGTTCCACATCCCTATCCTGAAATAATGAATTGCGTTCGTATAGGCATTTTGCACGCAGCTATTTTAATAGCTGCTCTGGCTACAGTTTCCGATACTCCGCCCATTTCATAAAGTATTCGACCCGGCTTAACAACAGATACCCAATATTCGGGAGATCCCTTCCCCGAACCCATACGGGTTTCCGTAGGTCTTACTGTAACGGGTTTGTCGGGAAATATACGGACCCATATTTTTCCACCACGGCGCGCATATCGTGTCATTGCTCGTCGCCCTGCTTCTATTTGTCTAGATGTGATCCAAGCGGGTTCAAGTGCCTGAAGAGCATATCTACCGAAACAAATATGATTGCCTCGATAAGATATTCCCTTCATTCTTCCTCTATGTTGTTTACGGAATCTGGTTCTTTTGGGGTTATAGTTGATGGTTGTTTCTCAACCTCATCTCTACTACAGAACCGGACATGAGAGTTTCTTCTCATCCAGCTCCTCGCGAATGAAACGATTCAATAATATTACAGATACACATGTATTTATTGAATAATACACTAAATCATGGGATTTATTGATATTGAATCTGTCACGTAGGAATCTGTATATCTTGTATATATAGCTAGACGTATATTTCTATATATAGAAGATAATGCCTTTGCTTTATTTTTATAACGAATCCTTGACCTTTACCGAATCGGCCAAAATTTTGCAATTCAATAAGGGTTTCGCGGGCGAATATTTACTCTTTCAATATTTGTTTCATTCGTAGGGTCAACCCATGGCCTCTCAGAATAAATCAATTGGTTCCTGGTTGGTTCCGCCATCCCACCCAATGAATCATTAGGATTCGTTTTCAATAGAATCTTCTGCAGTCACAGGTTCCGTCGTTCCCATAGCTTCTCCATTAATGGCTAGGCCTGAACTCTGCAATGGAGCTCCTCAATTCAAGTTCGTTCCTAAGTCAATCTCCTCAGTCTCTATTGACTCGAGGCTCTTTATTATTGGTATTTTTCCTATGAACCGTATTCATCTAATTATGGACGAATCAGTATTGATGCTTTATCACACTGCCTTTTATGAGATGATTCATAATAGACCATACATATTGGAATCATATACCATTGATATTCTCCTTCTCTCTTTCTCTCGCCCTTCCATTTACCCACATCCCTCTATTTTCGCTTCACAATCCATAATCAGATTGGTTTTTCCTTTATGGAAAAAAGATTTCAGTTGCTACAACTATATGATTGACACATCATATAGTGACTGGTTCCTTGGATCTCGATAATACGAAGCAATGAGCTGGTTCTAAGTTCTATAGTTATTAGTTAGGGGCCAGTCCTTTTTTTTTGAATCCCAACTCTAAAGAAAAACCAACGAGTCACACACTAAGCATAGCAATTCTACCAAATGATCAATCCAATTTTTATTCAACCCTATAGAATTAGAATTGCTCATTTTTCATTGAAGGGAAAAAGAATAGTTTGTCGTTTTTTGTTCTATCACTGGATAGAATGGCAAGGAAAGACCCATTATTGCTCGTCTACAAATATCCAAATTTTGATGCCTAATACCCCATAGATAGTTCGAACTGTATAGGAACAATGATCAATTTTAGCTCGAATGGTTTGTAGGGGAACCCTACCTTCTCTGATCCATTCGACACGTGCAATTTCTTTTCCGTCGATACGTCCTGCAATTTGCACTTGAATTCCTTTTGTATCCGCTTGTTCAGTTAATTCAATAGCTTTTTTCATTGCCTTTCGAAAGGAAACTCTATTCTTTAATTGTAGAGCTATATATTCTGCAAGAATATTAGGTTGTCCATAAGGTTTTGCAACTCTTGTGATAGCAATGTTAAGTCTCCGGTTCACAGAATTAAATCCTTTTTGTACATTGATCTGTAATTCTTCGATTCCTCGTGTTCGACCCTCTATTAACAAATTTGGAAATCCAATATAGATTATGACCTGGATCAGATCGATTTTTTTTTGAATCTCTATATGTGCAATTCCTTCGAAACCCGAGGATATTCTCCTATTTTTTTGTACATAATTCTTGATACAATCTCGTATTTTTTCATCTTCCTGGAGACCTATGGAATAATTTTTTGGTTGCGCGAACCAAAGGGATCTATGCTTTTGGTTTTCCCCACCAAGTCGGAAACCAAGGGGATTTATTTTTTTGCCCATATTTCTCTCTCTCTCTATTTCTAAAAATATCTCGCTAATATAGGAAGTCTAGGACCTTTCCATAGATTCAAATCATCCTTTGTTTCTAAATATATATCCTGATCCGTTTTCTTTTTAGAGCTATCCCTCACTACAATAATTATATGACAGGTGGGTCTTTTTATCGGATAACTACGTCCTCGAGCCCGAGGTTTTAACCTTTTCACGATAGTACCCCCATTGACTTCGGCTTTACTAATGACTGAATCAGCTTCGTTGAAACTTTTATTGTGACTAGCATTTGCTGCTGCA